AATGAAATTATTTCAACAAGTTTCAAAAGAAACAAACAATTGGGTTATCAAAAGTCTTATTTTTATAACAAGAATAATAAAAGAACTTTCAAAAGTAAATCCAATTCGATTATTGCGGTTAAAAAAAGTATATGAATCGAGTGAAATTAAAGAAGAAAAAGATTCCATAATCAGCAATCAGATAATTCACGAATCAGTTAATCAAATTCCATCTCCGAGTTGGAAAAATTCTTCAGTGACAGAAAAAAAAATGAAGGATCTCACTGATAGAACAAGTACAGTTCGAAATCAATTAGAAAGAATCACAAAAGAGAAAAAAAAAGTAACTCTAAGAATCAATAATCTTAGTCCTAACAAAACAAGTTATAATGCTAAAAGATTCGAAAAATGGCAAATATTAAAAAGAAGAGCTGCTGGATTAATCGCTAAATTACCCCTGTTTTTCAAATCTTTCATTCAAAGAATATACACAGATATCTTTTTACCTATCATGAATATTCCCAGAATGAATACAGAACTTTCTCTTGAATCAACAAAAAAAAAATCCATTTCTAATAATGAAGAAGAAAAAATGAATAAAAAAAAGAATAATCCAATTATTTCGACTATCAAAAAGGCACTTGATTATATTGGAAATAGTCAAATAATTTCACATCTTTTTTATGAATTATCCTGCGTGTCACAAGCATATGTATTTTACAAATTATCACACCAACTTAGTAACTCGTATAAATCTGTTCTTCAACATCAAGGAAGCCCTTTTTTTCTTAAGCCCGAAATAAAGGCTCCTTTTGAAACACAAGGAATGGGTCATTCGAGTTATGAAATGAATCACTGGAAAACCTGCTTAAGAGGGTTAAGAGGACATTATCAATACGATTTATCTCAGATCAGATGGTCTAGATTAATACCAGAAAAATGGCGAAATAGAGTTCATCAGCGTCGTATAGCTAAAAATGAAAATTTTAGCAAATGTCATTCAAAAGACCAATTAATTCATTTCAAAAAACAAAAACAATTTGAAGTGGATTCATTATCTAATCAAAAAAAGAATTTTCAAAAATACTATAGATATGATCTTTTATCATATCAATTTCTTAATTATGAAAATAAAAGAGAATGCTGTTTTTATAGATCTCCGTTTCAAGGAAATACGAACCAAGAGATTTCTTATAAAACGGCTCAACTTTTTGATAGGCTGGGGAACTTGCCTATTAAGAATTTTCTAGGAAAGATTTCATCTATGGAAAAAACGACCGATACAAAATATTTGGATTGGAAAATTATCCATTTTGATCTTAGAAAAAAACACGAAATTGAGTCCTGGATCATGAGCGATACCAATAGGAATCAAAGGAAAAAAATGCGTACTAAAAATTCTGAAAAAATTCAGAAAAATGAGCTTTCTTATCTTATGATTCCAGATATGATTCCAGAAATCAATCCACCAAATTCAAACGGATTTTTTGATTGGATGGGAATGAATGAAAAAATCCTAAAGGATCTCATATTGAATCGTTGGTTCTTCCCAGAATTTGTGTTCCTTTCTAATGCATATAAAACGAAACCTTGGGTTATACCAAGCAAATTACTTCTTTTAAATTTGAATAGAAATCAAAATAGTAGTAGTACTGAAAAGAAAAAGATCAATGACAAGGAAAAAGACAAGAAAAAAGACAAGGAAAAAGACAAGGAAAAAGACAAGGAAAAAGACAAGGAAAAAGACAAGGAAAAAGACAAGGAAAAAGACAAGGAAAAAGACAAGGAAAAAGGAAGTTTTTTGATAGCATCGAATCATCGAAATCAAGAAGAAAAAGAATCCACAAGCCGAGGAGATCTTGAATCCGTTCTCCCACAACAAAAAGATATTGAAGAAAATTCTGAAAGATCAGGCATGAAAAAAGGGAAAAAGAAAAAAAAAAAAAGCAACACGGAAACAGAACTAGATTTATTCCTGAAACGTTATTTTATTTTTCAATTGAAATTCGACGATACTTTGAATCAAAGAATGATCAATAATATCAGGATGTATTGTCTCCTGCTTAGACTGAGAGATCCAAGAGAAATTCTTCTAGCCTCGGTTGAAAGGAGACAACTGAGTTTGGATATCATGAGGGTTCAGAGTTTTACAAAATTCATGGAAACAGAAACATTTACTATAGAACCCATTCGTCTGTCTGGAAAAAAAGATGGACAATTTATTATGTATCAAACCATAGGTACTTCGTTGGTTCATAAGAGTAAGATCAAAACGAAATACCAAGAGGAAAGATATGTTCTTAAGAAAGATTTTGATGAAGCTATTTCACATAACAGAATAAGTAGAAATAGAGACAAAAATCATTTTGATTTACTTGTTCCTGAAAATATTTTATCGTTTAGACGTCGTAGAGAATTCAGAATTCAAATTTCTTTGAATTCAAAGAATAGAAATGATGTAGATAGAAATCCAGTATTTTGGAACGGAAAGAACGTAAAAAACAGCAGACAAGTTTCACATGACAATAACCATCTTGATAGAGAGAAAAATCAATTCAAATTAATGAAATTAAAGCACTTTCTTTGGCCTAATTATCGATTAGAAGATTTAGCTTGTATGAATCGTTATTGGTTTGATACCAATAATGGCAGTCGTTTCAGTATGTTAAGAATACATCTTTATCCACGATTGAAAATTCGTGGATAATACACTTTTTCTATCTATCCTATACCCTATATAGAATTCTATCTATCCTATACCCTATATATAATATAGGGTATCTGAAATAGGATAGATAGAAAATATAGGGTATCTCAAAGCACACAAATACACAGATCACATGTCTTGTCTCACATTTCATTCTAGTATCCAATACGAAATTGGATAATGTCTCAATTAGATCTCGAAATGAATCAACAGAACCTTCTTCATTTTAGGTCTAAATTCTTCGATGCGAAAATGTACCAATCCTTTTCTATTCCTATCGAAAATTTGAAAGTGGATTGATTGATTTGAATTCAGAAAATTAGCAGTTCATAAAGAAATTCGGATTAGATTATTGTATATACCACATTCAAATTAATGGCATTATTATTACTGATCGGTAAAATCCATATCTGTAAAAAGGGAAAGGAGAATTTTTTTATGGTCAAAAATTCATTCATTTCGGTTATTTCTCAAAAAGAAAACAGAGGGTCTGTTGAATTTCAAGTATTCAGTTTCACCACTAAGATAAAGAGACTTACTTCACATTTGGAATTGCACAAAAAAGACTTTTCATCTCAGAGAGGTTTGCGAAAAATTTTGGGAAAACGTCAACGACTGCTAGCCTATTTGTCAAAAAAAAATAGAGGACGCTACATTGAATTAATTGATAAGTTGGATATTCGAGAGATAGAGATAAAAATTGAAGCGTGATACCATTTGAGCTTAATCGTTTACATTTTGATGAACTTCTTTTGACTTTCAGTAATGCATGGAAGAATGACTCGGGAAAAACTTATGATTGCACCAACTACAAGAAAAGACTTCATGATAGTCAATATGGGCCCCCACCACCCATCAATGCATGGTGTTCTTCGCCTGATTGTTACTCTCGATGGTGAAGATGTTATTGACTGTGAACCAATATTGGGTTATTTACATAGAGGGATGGAGAAAATTGCGGAAAATCGAACAATTATACAATATTTGCCTTATGTAACGCGTTGGGATTATTTAGCTACTATGTTCACAGAAGCAATAACCGTAAATGGACCCGAACAGCTAGGGAATATTCAAGTACCTAAAAGGGCTAGCTATATCAGAGCTATTATGTTGGAGTTGAGTCGTATCGCTTCCCATTTGTTATGGCTTGGCCCTTTTATGGCAGATATTGGGGCACAGACCCCTTTTTTCTATATTTTTCGAGAACGAGAATTGATATATGACCTATTCGAAGCTGCTACCGGTATGCGCATGATGCATAATTATTTTCGTATCGGAGGAGTCGCTGCTGATCTACCTCACGGGTGGATAGATAAATGTTTGGATTTTTGTGATTATTTTTTAACCGGAGTTGCTGAATATCAAAAGCTTATTACACGTAATCCCATTTTTTTAGAACGAGTTGAAGGCGTAGGCATTATTGGCGCAGAAGAAGCACTAAATTGGGGTTTATCAGGGCCAATGCTACGAGCTTCCGGAATACAATGGGATCTTCGTAAAGTTGATCGTTATGAGTGTTACGACGAATTTGATTGGGGGATTCAATGGCAAAAAGAAGGGGATTCATTAGCTCGGTATTTAGTACGAATCAGTGAAATGACAGAATCCATAAAAATTATCCAACAGGCCCTGGAAGGAATTCCAGGGGGACCCTATGAGAATTTAGAAATACGACGCTTTAATAGAATAAAAGACCCTGAGTGGAATGATTTTGACTATCGATTTATTAGTAAAAAACCTTCTCCAGCTTTTGAATTGTCCAAGCAAGAACTTTATGTAAGAGTCGAAGCACCAAAAGGAGAATTGGGAATTTTTCTGATAGGAGATCAGAGTGTTTTTCCTTGGAGATGGAAAATTCGACCACCGGGTTTTATCAACTTGCAAATTCTTCCTCAGTTAGTTAAAAGAATGAAATTGGCTGATATTATGACGATACTAGGTAGCATAGATATCATTATGGGAGAAGTTGATCGTTGAAATGATAATTGATACAACAGAAATCCAAGCTATCAATTCTTTTTCCAGATTGGAATCCTTAAAAGAAGTCTATGAGATCATATGGATGCTTGTCCCTATTTTCGCTCTTGTATTAGGAATCACACTAGGTGTACTAGTAATTGTTTGGCTAGAAAGAGAAATATCTGCAGGGATACAACAACGCATTGGACCCGAATACGCCGGGACTTTGGGAATTCTTCAAGCTCTAGCAGATGGTACAAAACTACTTTTCAAAGAAAATCTTCTTCCATCTAGAGGAGATACTCGTTTATTCAGTATCGGTCCCTCGATAGCAGTCATATCCATTTTACTAAGT